TTTCGATTATCTAATAAATCACTTAATGAAAGTAGATTATCTTTCCATTCATTTCAAAACTTCCACGATCCCTTCCCGAACCAAACATGAATCTTTCGATTCATTTGGCTCTCCTGCTCAATTTATTCAATTCCTTATGGAAATTCCCATAGGTTTTTTTAATGTAATGAGCCTATCCTCTCCTATCTATTGATAACTGATCATTAATTGAAGAACATAATATTCGGAGGACTCTTCTGACTAAACAAAAAATTGTCAGCAACGTTGTTTCTTTTTTTTTTTTTTCAAATCCAAAGAATTCTTCTTACTTTATACTTCTTATACATAGGTCATCGATTCAGCATTGGATAAAAAAGATAAAAAGGGGGGTAAAATACCCATTTTTTATCTTTTTTACAATCAAATAACGGATTCAAATCATTTTATCGACATGAGTGTTTTATATCGAAAATAAAATACCAACTATTTGTTTTTGTTTGTAAAACTTTTCGGTATTAACATATTAACTAACCTAGTAGTATAGTAGAAAGAGTACCCTGCTACATCGAGACTTCAAATGGTCTATCTTTAACCCTGTATAATGGTTTACATTATTGGTTGAAAGAGAATCAAAGTATATTTACCTATATTTACCAATAAATCGCGAAATGCTATGATTCTTAAATATATTTTTTTTTCAGAAGAAATTCGCGTAATTATGCACCTTTTTCCTAGTTATAATTAAAAAAAAAATGCAGTTGGTTGTACCCAGCCTATTCTTGAAATAAACAACTCGCACACACTCCCTTTCCAAAAAAAAGCAACACACCGAGCACGACGCTTAGATTTATTAGATTTGTTGCAAAAATATCGGTATTAAACCCGAAACTCCCGGCGGATGGCCAAAAACCCAAGTAAAGGAAAGAATCGGTTACATTTTTCATACGATCTCCTCTTTCTTAATAGTTATACTAATTTTTTCTATTCTTTTTGTATTATTTTATTGTGAATTTTACTATTTCTAAATACTAAAAATAATCAAAAAATATATTTATTTCTAAATGGATTGTTTTTTTTTTCAATTGGAAATTTACAATAAGACTTATACTTAATTAGATTACAAGTAAGTACCAGGTCTTATCCAGGTCAATTGCGAAATACCTCGGTTGTTACAATTGCAATACTTCCTAAAACTAAAAAAAGTTATTCCATTGGACTAATAAAGTAAAGCAAAAAGTGAGTTGGAGTGTTAATTACTCATTCTCAAATCGGATATTTCCGTGGGTTGTTGTTCCTAAGTAATTTAATTGTTTAATTGTAGGAGTTAAGTTTTAATCTTACTATAATTTGAAAAAAACAAGAGAAGCAAATCCAAGGAAATAAAAAAAATATGTATTTTTAGGATTAAACAAAAGGATTCGCAAATAAAAGAGCTAATGCTACAACCAGACCATAAATTGTTAAAGCTTCCATGAAAGCCAGACTAAGCAATAAAGTACCTCGTATTTTTCCTTCTGCCTCTGGTTGTCTCGCGATCCCTTCTACAGCCTGTCCTGCAGCAGTACCTTGACCAACCCCAGGTCCAATTGAAGCAAGCCCGACGGCCAATCCAGCAGCAATAACGGAAGCGGCAGAAATCAGTGGATTCATGATAAGTCCCTCGCACCAAAACAAAAAATAAAGAAATAGTTAATGATACAATCACCCAATATTAAATTCACAATTACAGATGAAACGGAAAGACTTCTATTGAACTATCTATCTAAATTCACAATAAATAGTACGATAAATTAGATATATCTTTAGTTCATATATACCTAGTTAATATCTAAATTCTATATACATGTCTTTCCCCCATACCGTAAACCAAATAAAATATTGTATCCTCAAGTCACCGGGATTCTAGACTCATTGTTCGAAAGATTTACAAGAGGTGTCTTAAGAGCGATTAGATTCCATACACCTAGTTGTTCCCTTGCTAACCAATCCATTTTATTTTATAATCCCAAAATATCGTAAACTTTTTTACAATTACTCTAGATCGTCTATAACTTTTTATATCTTATTTGTATATTTATCTTCCCTAAGTGAATTGGCGCATACATTGCATCAGGCTAAGCTAAAAAAAGACTATATAGTCAATGATGACCTTCCATGGATTCGCCTATATAAGCCGCAGCCAAGGTTGCAAAAATAAGAGCTTGAATACCGCTTGTAAATAATCCAAGGAACATGACAGGTATAGGAACTACCGAAGGTACTAAAGAAACAAGAACAACAACTACTAATTCATCAGCTAAAATATTTCCGAAAAGTCGAAAACTAAGCGATAAAGGTTTTGTGAAATCTTCTAAGATGTTAATAGGCAAAAGAATTGGGGTTGGTTGAATGTATTTACCAAAATAACCCAATCCCTTTTTTGTAAGACCCGCATAGAAATATGCTACTGATGTGAGTAAAGCTAAAGCAACGGTAGTGTTTATATCATTTGTGGGTGCAGCTAACTCCCCATGAGGTAACTGTATTATTTTCCAGGGTAAAAGAGCCCCTGACCAATTCGAAACAAAAATAAATAGAAACATAGTTCCAATAAAGGGAACCCATGGACGATATTCTTCTCCAATTTGAGTTTTGCTCACGTCTCGAATGAATTCAAGGACATATTCAAAGAAATTCTGACCGTCAGTAGGAATGGTTTGTGGATTACGAACAGCTATAATGGCTGAACCTAATAAAATAGCAATTACGACCCAAGAAGTAATAAGTACTTGGGCATGGACTTGGAAATTTCCTATTTGCCAATAGAAATGTTGGCCTACCTCCACACCGGATATATCGTATAAACCTTTTAGTGTTTTGATAGAACATAAACATAATAGAACATTCATATTACCCCCTGAAAGAAATATAACTTTAAAAGGAATTATTTTGATTCAACCGTCTTCTTTTTGATTTGCCTACGCAAATTCTATATTTGCAATATCAACTAATCGCAGAACTCCCCTTTTTTTCATCCCTTTTGTGCTAGTTTGTGCTAGTCAAAAATAATAACCGATTCAATAAATGGATTCTATGGAGTTCCCCATAAAATTTACTTATCTTATTATTAATCAATAATTTCGTATATAGCTAGAACGGCCCTCACAAACTGCAAATACGAATTTATTAAGAATTAATCGGATTGAAGCTCTTGGATCGTCGTTCGCTGGAATTGAAATATCTGCGAGATTCGGGTCACAATTTGTATCGATTAAACAAATTATTGGAATTCCCAAAGCGATACATTCGCGAAGAGCCGTATATTATTCTTGCTGATCAACAATTATTACCATATCGGGCAACCCCGTCATACATATATTTAATTCCGCCCAGATCTGTTTGCAAGTGAAATAATTGTCTCTTCAATACAGCGGCATCTCTTTTCGGAAGACGGTTTAATCTCCCCGTCTTTTGTTCCGTTCTCAAGTCCCCGAACTTATGAAGTCTCGTTTCTATAGTATACCAATTCGTTAACATACCACCGAGCCTTTATTTATTAACATAATGACACCGAGCCCTTATTGCCGCCCGCGATACTGAATCAGCCGCTTTATTTTTGGTACCAACAATTAAGAATTGTTTTCCCTTACTTGCTGCATCAAAAACTAAATCACAAGCTTCTGATAAAAACCGAGCAGTTGTAGTAAGATTTATAATATGAATACCTTTTCGCTTTGCAGAGCTATAAGGTAGCATTCTAGGATTCCATTTTCTAGTATCATGACCAAAACGAACTCCTTCTTCCATCATCTCTTCCAAATGGATGTTACAAGATCTTCTTGGCATTTTTTCCCACACTTTTTTCATCTTTTTTTTTTTATTTCGAAATAAAAAAAAAAAGATGAAAAAAATAAATGGTTCCCATGGAACCTTCTCTTCATAATGGAAATTGGTCGTTGATACAGATCCAACCTGTTCATTTCTTTCAATTCGCTATTATCTTTATTACTACTGTCAAATCAAATGCCCGTAAAAAGATGAATTCGCTTTTTTAGGAATCCTTAAATTCGAAAAAAGATTGTTCTGATGTATCATGTAAATTATTTGAAATGCAAAAAGAAAATAATTCTCTGTGGTGGAACAAAATATCTTTCATTTCCCCCTCGAATAAATTATTCTTTTTGGTTTCCAAAAGAATGTTGTTACGTTGCCTTGAACATCCGTTGAACCCGGTACCAACGGGTACCATCCCTCCTAGAACAACGTTCTCTTTCAGACCTTTCAACCAATCGATACGACCCCGGATGGATGCTTTTGCTAAAACCCGAGCTGTTTCTTGAAAACTCGCTTCGGATATGAAACTTTGAGTATTTAGAGACGCTTTGGTTATTCCTAATAATATGGCTCGATAACAAATAGCTTCTTCCAAAGCACGCCCCGTTCGTTCAGCTCGCAGCAATCCAATTAGTTCTCCGGGTGAAAAAACATTAGACATTCCATCTTCTGAAACCAACACTTTTGATGTTATTTGACGTACAATGATTTCGATATGCCTATTATGGATATGTACCCCCTGGGATCTATAAACCTTTTGGATTTTATTAACCAAAGAGATACGACTTTGCGCTATAGTTAGCTCAGCACCAATCAAGAATCCCCAAGGAATTCCAAGAATTCTTGTTATACACTCATTCCAATCCTCAACCCTCTTTTCTAGGTTCAGCGATATTGAATGAATTGAACGCACTTCTAAGATTTGTTCCACTTTTGGAAGACCCTGCGTTATATCACCAGATCTAGATTTTTCATATATAAATGTAATTAATGTATCTCCTTCGGAAAGGATTTCCCCGTAATGTCCATGAACAGTTGATCCTGGAGTAGCTAAATAAGGCTGCGCCGATCTTATTACTAAAGAGTCAAGTTGAACAACTATAACTTGACCCGGTTTTAGGTGTGATCCTTTTTTGGCTATACATATATTTTCACAAATAAACTGCCCCAGGCTAATTATTGTGGATGTTTCTTCACAATAATTATGATTATAATTAGGATGGAGAAAATTCCAATTCAAGTTAAATGGATTCAAAAGGGTGTTACTGCACGGATCGGAATTATAAATTATCCCGTTTTCATCCATTAAATAATATTTCAATACTTGAAACGTCTGTTTTAAATTGTCGAGTTGTAAATATAAATATTTAGTTACCCAAATCGGATTGTAAGTTATTAAATGGTAAAATGAATAAAAAGGGTCCTTTGGAAAGACTATTCCTAAAGGGCCTAACGAATTTGTAATAGGAGTTAGGGATTTTTTCTCTCTTTTAATTGATTCTTTTATCCCATCATAATATTTTACATCGTTGAATGGATTCATTTTAAAACAATTATATGATGACAAAATGATCAAAGATTCGGATTCCTTACTTCGATTCACCAACCTACGAAAAGTTCCTTGATTTTGGCTAAGTGATTGTTGAATCCTGTCCTTCGAATAAATAAAATAAAATGGATTGATATTGGCATGATCTGGCCTATTCTCATTATCAGAGATCAATCCTGAACCTAATGGCTCATTCCTTTTTCGGATACACGAAGTATGGGATTTCACTAAGTTGAGGCGTAGGAAATATTGAATCAGATCATTTGTACTTACTTTAACAAGGGAGGCGTGGGCCTCATCGATAGAAGAACCTTTTTTGTCTTGGTCCCCATTCAAGATTAAACAGGTCCGAACTAATTGAATACTTGTGCCCGAAATTTCCCGAATGGGTTTACCGTTTGCATAAAGTATATAATTTACAACTCTAAATTCTAGATTATCCCTTTCCCGCAATAGATCCGGAGGGAAAAGTGTTGTTAAATTTATACCGTCCGCAATTTCATATATGGTTACGGGTCGAACCAAAACAAAATACTTTTTCTTGGTGGGTGTGATCCATTGGACATAAATCCAATTTTTCAATTTTTTTGATTCCTTATAATTTGTTCCTGGTGGTATCAAGACGCCACTGTGTCGGAATATCTTATCCATCTCTCCCGGAAAATGGATATCTCCAGAAAATATTTTAAGTTCAATTATTTTTTTTTTTCTCTCCATTCGGACCAACCCGCCTACTCGGCTTCTTGTATTTAAAGTGATTAGTGTATCTATCCCAATGAGACTATTGTTCCGTACCATTATGGAAGAAGACTCGGGGAAAATATGTACTTCTTCAGGAATGAAAAAAAATGGATCTACTTTCGTTTGGTATTTTTTATTAAATTCTTTAACTCCTCGGTACTCGATCAAATCCTCTTTTTTTAGGATTGAATGCAACTCTACAGTTCCATATTTAGTAATTCCTGAACTCTTTATTCTGTATTGGGGATCATCAAAATAAGCAAGAATACTATTTCTACGAAAAATACCATTTCTCGGTATTTTAATCGAAATACCGGGGCGGGGCATTCGTTCTTTCTCTCGTTCTTGAATCGATTTAAATGGAATGATGAATCTATTTCTTCGCCTCTTTGTCAATAAAAAATTATCGTGGCGAATAGCAGTAAATGTGCGATTACAATGACCCGTATATCGATAAAATTCTGCATAATGAGGAATACGAATTTCTTTTTTATCAGAACAATGAACACTAAAGAATTTGTGTTTCACTTCATGATTATTTACTGAAAGACTAGAAATATACTGTCCTTCAGCTGAAAGAGAATGAACGTTCGTTTGATCTTGATCCTGGTGGAGTGGAAAGAGGGCTGCGTTGAATCGGCACGAACCTCCTGATAATATCCACAAATGACTTGTTTTTGGTAAAAGATGGACATTACTATATGTAAATTCTGGCGCATGGTATACATCGGTACTCCAGTGCATTTCTCCTTCTGAGTCAGAATAAATATGTTTTCGAATTCTCTCTTTAAAATTGAAAGTGTATGCTCCCGACCGAATCTCAGCAATCACTTGTTCTGATTCTACGTATTGGTCATTTTGCACTAAAATCAAACTTTTGGGTGGAATAGTCACGTTATGCCTAATATTTTCACTTTCAATAATTACATACAAGTATATATAACATAGAAAAGCAGGATGCCCATGACGTGTACGTGTGGGATGAACTAAATCCTCGTTGAATTTTATTTTTCCATTAGAAGAGGCTCGGACATGTTCTGCAGTACCCCCTGTGAATACTCCACCGGTATGAAAAGTTCTTAATGTTAATTGAGTGCCCGGTTCTCCAATCGATTGACCCGCAATAATGCCTACAGCTTCTCCCAATTCGACCAGGTCGCCATGAGTAGGGCTCCGGCCATAACATAATCGGCAGATCCAAGATGTACTTTTACAAGTAAATGGGGTTCGGATAAGTATTGGCTGTGTTTGAAAGGTTATAAATCTATTGACAAGTCCAATTCCAATATCTTGATTTCGAATGGCAATGCAGCGCGGTCCTATATATATATCGTCTGCTAATACACGGCCAATCAATGTTTGGATAAAAATTCTTTCCGGCATCATCCCATTTTGAGGACTCACAGAAATCCCTCGAA